TAATTCATTGGGTGGGATAAAAGGCAGCCCGGATAGGTAATAGGTCCATACCTACTTACCATACCTATCCGGGCTGTATTGCTGATAAAAGTCGTGATAACAGTATAATAAAGATTTAATAACCTTTCAATTCAATCTCTATATCTAAATAATTCTAATATAGTACTTTTGTTTGTTTTAATTTTTTTGGAAAGATGGCTGAGTGGGCTAAAGCGGCGGATTGCTAATCCGTTGTACGAGTTATGCGTACCGGGGGTTCGAATCCCTCTCTTTCCCGTTTTGTTAATGAATTGATATTATCTTTTTATTTACAATTTAACGTGTAAAAAATAAGGTATTTTTTATTCTTCACGGCCAGGATTACGTACTGGATCATTCGACAAAAATCCGAAGATGAAGAGAGAAACAAAGAATATCACTACTGTGTAAACAAACAGTTTAAGAGTAAGCATTACCCAATCTCCATGATTGTTTTTTTTTTGTAAAAAAAAGAAGGGGGGGGGAATATATTCTCCTTTTTTATATCACATATATTTGTTTGATACTATGAAATAAAGCGATGTTTCTAGAAATAAAAAATAAATCTGAAATTAACTTGTAATGTAATAAAAATAAATAATAATCTTTTATTAATATTAAATAGAATATAATATATAATCAATAATACTCATAGGGTCTGTTATTGGAAAAAGGTCCCCAGAACGGAGTTAATGTTTGAATCTAGGATTGATATTGTAAGACTTATCTGATCTTATCAATTGTTATCATTTTTTTTAGTACATTATGAAATTAAAGACCTCATCGAAAACTTAGAGCGGCTTGCCAAACAAATGCTAAGAGAAAAAAGAATACAGGTATGACTGGCATAACATCTACGATTGGATTTAAAAAAGCGTAGGCCTCGGGCAATTTTGAAAAGAAAAAAAGACTCGAATAAAGAGTAAAATTAAGACAGATCAAACTAAAGATATTAAATGTAACAACCATTTTTTCATGAAGATAATTGCATTTTGATTGGGTAAATCTACAAAAATAATTATTTTTGTAGATTTACCCAATTCAAAAAAAACTTCTATTCTCTTATCCTTTGATAATAGAAGAAATTATACTTTCACATAATATTTTAATTCAATTATATGTAATGATCAATGAATTGGGTTTTATTCGATATTTAGAGTTGACCAGAATTGATAAGTAATCAAGACCAATATTAGTTTTATTAGTGTTGAATAGAAATCGAATTGGGGCGTAGTCAAGTGGTAAGGCAACGGGTTTTGGTCCCGCTATTCGGAGGTTCGAGCCCTTCCGTCCCAGAACATACCTGTTTTATCAGAATAAACGTTTTTTTGAACGAATCCTAATTATTTGCTATTTCATATCCATAATATAATGTATATACGTGTGTATGTGTAAAAATATTGATAAACCCCCTTCTTTTTTTTACAAAATCAAATGGGTGGAAAAACAGAGGATCGAGTCCGTTTATCACGCACGAGGTATCTATCTTTTTCTTATCTATCTATTTTAGTATAAATATAAAATAAGAATTATGAATAATAATAAAACACAAACACTTTGTTTGAACTGTATCGCACTTATTATTTAATTGAGTATTATTTGATAACCCCAATTTCACTTTGGTTCAAATAAACTTTCAAATAAAAATGGAAGAATTAAAAAAAAAATTAGACCGAGAGCGAATTCGGAAACAGGACTTTTATTTTTTATATCCACTTTTTTTCCAGGAGTATATTTATGCACTTACTCATAATCGTAGTTTCAATCGATCAAGTTTGTTCGAAAATGTAGGTTATGACAAAAAGGTTAGGTTACTAATTGTGAAACGCTTAATTACTCGAATGTATCATCAGAATTATTTTATTATTTCGACTTATGATTATAACCAAAATTCTTTTTTGGGGCACAACAAACTTTTTTTTAAAATCATATCGAGTAAGTTAGCAGTTATTGTAGAAATTAAACTTTTCCTAGGCGTAGTATCTTCTCTTGAAGATAATAAAATAGACGAATCTAAAAATTTACGATCAATTCATTCCATATTTCCCTTTTTAGAAGATAAATTCTCCCGTTTAAATTATGTGTCAAAGATACTAATACCTTATCCTGTTCATCTTGAAATATTGGTTTTAATTCTTCGTTGTTGGGTGAAAGATGCTTCGTCTTTACATTTGTTACGATTCGTTTTCCACGAGAATCGTAATTGGAACCTTTTATTTTTTCAAAATAAATATATTTCCAACCTTTCAAAAAGAAATCAGAGATTCTTTTTATTCTTATATAATTCTCATGTCTGTGAATACGAATCCATTTTTGTTTTTTTACGTAACCAATCCTATAATTTACAATCAACATTTTTTGGAACTTTTTTTGAGCGAACTATTTTCTATGGAAAAATAAAAAAAGAGTATCTTGTCAATGTCTTTACTAAAGATTTTCAAGCCATATCATGTATGTTCAAAGATATTTTTTTGCATTATGT